GCAATATAACTAGGAAGACGTTTCAAATACCATACATGAGTCACAGGACATGTCAGTTTTATGTATCCCATTTGATATCTTCGTATCCGAGAATCCACAAATTCAACTCCACATTGTTCACAAAATTTCGGGTCTTCTTTTTTATCTCCAATCACTCGATAATTTCCACAAGCGCAAATTCCACTCTTTATAGGCCCAAAAATCCTTTCACAAAATAATCCATCTTTTTCCGGTTTATTGGTTTTGTAATGAAAAGTATAGGGTTTTGTCACTTCTCCAACTATCTCTCCATTAGGTATTATTTTAGTGGCCCAAGCACTTATTTGCTGAGGAGAAACTAATCCAATTCGGAGTTGTTGGTGTTTATACCGATCGATCATATAAGAAATTTTGTGATTCATTCCGATTAAACTTCCTTCCTATTAATCTGGAAATTCTTCTCAGATACAAGGAAATGATTCAGTTCCAGAGCCAAAGATCGTAGTTCTCGAACAAGTAATCGAAAAGATTCTGGAGCATCGTCTGGTTTAGGTATTGTTCCTCCAACGATAGTGGTACCAAGTACTTCTTGGCGAGCTCTAATATGATCAGATTTATAAGTAAGCATCTCTTGTAAAATATGAGCAACACCAAACCCCTCTAGAGCCCAAACTTCCATTTCGCCTACTCGCTGCCCCCCCTGCTTGGAACGGCCTCTAAGGGGTTGTTGTGTAACAAGTGCATAATGTCCACTAGAACGTCCGTGTATTTTATCATCAACCTGATGAATTAATTTCAAGATATAGGGCTTTCCTATTATCACAGGCTGTTCAAAAGGATCTCCTGTTCTTCCATCAAAAATTCGGCTTTTTCCTGGATACTCGGGTTCAAATACCCATGGATTCGCTGTTTGCTTACTGGCTTCATATAATTCAGAAAACACTAGTTTTCTCGAAGCCTCTTGTTCATATCTCTCATCAAAAGGGGCTATTCGATAATGTCTATCTAGTAGACTTCCCGCTAACCCAAGCGAGCATTCAAATATCTGTCCTACATTCATGCGTGAGGGTACTCCTAATGGGTTAAAGACCATATCCACAGGTCTCCCGTCTTGCAAATACGGCATATCCTGTCTAGGCAAAATTTTTGAAATGATACCTTTATTTCCATGTCTTCCAGCTACTTTATCACCTACTTTGATTTCACGTTTCTGTGAAATATATACACGAATTAGTTCTGGGTTATAACTTGAACCCCCCTTTTTCTGAACCCATCTCACATCAATAACTCGACCTCTACCACCTATAGGCAATTTTAAACAAGTTTCTTTTGAAGTCGATACCTGAATGCCAAGTATGGCCCGTAATAATCTATCTTCCGGAGCATAGGAGGATTCTTTCGCCACCTGAGGCGTTAATTTACCTACTAAAATATCACCCGTTTCAACCCACGATCCTAGCATTACAATTCCATTTTTGTCTAAATTTCGGAGTAAACGGCCTTCTAGATGCGGTATTTCTTTAGTGATCCTTTCAGGACCTTGGGTTGTCACATGCGTCTGAATTTCATATTTCCGTATGTGGAAAGAAGTATAAATATCACCATATACTAGACACTCACTAATGAGTACCGCATCTTCAAAATTGTATCCTTCCCATGGCATATAAGCCACTAATATATTTTTCCCCAAAGCGAGTTCGCCACCAACTGTAGCAGCACCATCCGCTAAAATTTGGCCCTTTTTAATACATTTACCCCGCCGAACCTGAGGTTTTTGATGCATACAAGTATTTTTGTTTGAGCGTTGATACATAATTAATGGAATGCTTAGAGTATCCCCATTGCCCGAAAAAATGATCTTCTCAGTGTCAGTATAAAGGATTTTTCCCTCGTGTTCGGCTATAGCGGGAACCCCTGAATCTAAAGCCACTTGGCGTTCCAACCCAGTCCCAACAATGCACTTTTCGGACCGAGAAAGTGGAACTGCTTGACGTTGCATATTAGAACTCATTAAAGCTCGATTCGCATCATTATGTTCGATAAAAGGAATTAGGGAAGCTCCAATGGAAAAATATTGGAAAGGCAAAATGCTTCGAAGATGAACCTCTTCCCATGCGATAGTCAAAAATTCTTGGCGGTATCGAGCTGGAACAGCCTGTTCTTCTTGAATGCCCCGATTAAGAGCCAAAGAATTTCCTGCCGCTATCATATAATATTCATCTTGACTTGGTGATAAAAAAAGCATCCGTATCCGTGCTTTTTTTGATTTCTCAAAGAGTTCATAAAATGGACTTTCTAACGACCCCCAATCACCAATCCTGGCATGAATTGCTAAAGATCCAATAAGTCCAACATTGATTCCTTCAGACGTGTCAATGGGACAAATACGCCCATAGTGACTAGGATGGATATCTCGTATCCGAAAATTCGCAGTTCGCCCTGTTAATCCGCCAGGGCCCAAATAACTCAATTTTCTCCCATGAACGATTTGTGTCAATGGATTAGTTCGATCCAAAACTTGCGATAATGGGTGTAATCCGAAAAAGGATTCATAAGTAGTTGTTAACGGAGTTGAAGTTACCAAATTCTGAGGAGTAGGTATCAATTTATGCCTAATTGCTCCGGATATAGTTCCCTTAACTACATTTTCTAAACGAGCCAGAGCCAACCCGAGCTGGTCTTGTAAAAGATCCGCTACAGAGCGAATCCGTTTATTTTTCAAATGATTCATATCATCAAGTGTACCCATTCCAAATTTCATCCCAATCAAATGATCGGCAGCTGCTAATAAATCTCGTGGTAACAAAAATATATTGTTCTGAGGTATATTAAGATTAAGTCTCCAATTAATATTTCGGCGACCAATCCTTCCTAATTCACACCTTTGGTGAAAGAATTTTTTTTGTAATTCCTTACATAAGGATTCAGAAAATATTGGATCCCCACCTACACAAGAAAATTGTTGATAAAACTCCAAAATAGCATTTTCTTTTGACCCAATTTTTTTTTTCTCCTTATCGGTCAAGAAAGATAAGAAAATTTCAGGGTAGCAAACATTCTCTAGAATTTCTCTTAGATTCGAACCCATAGCTGATGATAGAACTAAAATAGATATTTTCTGTTTCCTACTCACACGAGCCCATATTCTTGCTTTTTTATCAATCTCTAATTCTAACCTGCCTCCCCAATCTGATATTATGGTGCCGGTATAGACCGAAATCCCGTTATGATCCAATTCTGACTGGTAATAGATACCAGGACTTTGCAATATTTGATTGATCACAATTCTGTATATTCCGTTTACTATAGAAGTTCCAAGGGAATTCATTAAAGGAATGTTTCCAATAAAAATTCTTTGTTCTTGCATATTCCTGCTGGTTTTCCAAATTAATCCCGCGGATACATATAATTCAGAAGAATATGTAAGTGATTCATAGACAGCATCTCGTTCTTTTATCAGAGGTTCTACCAATTGATATGTTTCCACAAATAATTGAAATTCAATTTCGTGATCTATATCTTCAATTTTTGGAAACTTAGAAAGTTCTTCTATTAAACCCTGATCAATAAACCGATAAAACCCTTCAAATTGTATCTGATTAAATCCGGGTATTGTCGATGTTCCCTCTTTTCCATCCCCGAGCATCTTTTTTGAATTTCCCATTTATCCGTTTATTGAAAAAATCCCATCTCTCATTCTTCACCGAATCATATCCATAGAATTCGATCTAGCAATAATGGAATTTCTATTCTGTTTACTGAATCACATGAAATTTTATCCAACTCCAAGATATATGGAATGTATTAAATACGTATGAACGGAGACTAGATTCAATTGGAATTTTTTTATAAGAAAGAGATCCAAATGGAACAGAATTGAGAAATACCACTGGAACTTATGGAGTTTTGTAAAGACTAGAAAAAAAAAGTCATTTCATTTTCACCTATGATATTACATATTCTGCATACCATAAAAAAAATGTATTCATGATTGGATCTGTTCGAGCAGATAAACATATAATAAATAGAAAACTTTTTTTTATTTATAAATTTGTGTTATTATTAAAAGAAAAAAGAATGCACAGATATATATGTCTCTTTTTCTTCTTTTATTCTGGTACAGTTCTATTTGGGACAGCGCATGCTGTGCTCTATCAAAAATAAAATTTTCTCTTCAATGTATTCAATGAAAAATTGAAATAGAAAAATTTATTGAGAATGACTCCTCAAAAGCATCCCTAAAGAGATAAAATACCCCATTATAGAGTTATAGCTCTATAACACAACGTAACGTATGTTCTGATTCTGGGGTTTACATATACTCATCATTACTGTTATAATTGAAATTGAAGAAGATTTCTTTTTAATTGAAAAAACTCAATATAGATTAGTTATAAACCAATTTCTAATGATTTTCTTAATATTATTAGAAATAAAAAAATGTAGATTTGAATCTTAATTCAAAAATGGTCATGAATTTACAGTCAATAGTTAATGGTTCCGGTTTGTACTGGATTCTATGTTTTGTGACTGAAAATCTATATTTTTTTTTCGGAGTTGAAAAAAAAAAGAGCAAATTGGAAGCAAGTTTCTATCGTTTTGGCGGCATGGCCGAGTGGTAAGGCGGGGGACTGCAAATCCTTTTTCCCCAGTTCAAATCCGGGTGCCGCCTCAACAACAGACTTGAAATCCCCTATTATAACAAACGTAGGAAAAGACTCTTGATACTTTCTTTTTATGATTCTAAGCCCCTGGCTCTCGAAGTTCTATATCTCTAACCTAAAGTTTTGCCTATCAGATTCAACGAAAACTTAAAGTAGTGGAGGGAAATCTGTAAATCTTTACTTGCCACTACTAAATTAGTTCCACTTACTGAGTCTTCAATTAGATTGGATAGCCAGAGAGGGAATTAAATTAATAGTTTTGGAAAGGACCTAAGATACTTTAGATACAGACTAATGAACCTCTCGGAATGCGCAGACATTCAATCAATATTAGATTAGATGAAGAATTGCCTTTCA